TATTCTCCTTTCTCAGAAAAAGGGACTTTACTTTAAAGAAAGCAAAGTAAAGGATTACTTCGTTCTTGATAGTTATTTAATTAATCGGTGGATAGGAGCATACTCTGGATCGGAATTGTGGGGAGTACTCCTTCATCATTTCTACCAACGTAAAGCCCCAATTAGAATCCCTTTTTATGCAGTATGCACAGAAAAATCCTGTTGAATAACTTACATAATCTCTATTACGAATCCTTTGTGTACCTTGGTGTTCCTAACTATCCACTTTTTTTGGTCAAAAATACCCCGTAAGGCTAATACATGTATGCTAATAATTCTAACTAGTAAAATCCCTAGACAGTTGCTCTTTTGAACCCGCTTCAAGTCATGATGACTAATCACTCAATCTTGGGGTAAACAGTCTATAATGCTTATGTTTACTTTCACTGAACTCTTGTACATAGGAAATGAGACTGAATCTTTTTACTGCAAAATAAGAAGCCGTTTTTTTCACTCATAGAACTATCTGGTTTTGTTCATCAACCCGAATGATAAATAAAAAATTAAAAAATATCTATATATTCAACTCATGAAATTTCCTTTCTATAAAGAAAATAAATAGAGGAAATTTGATGTCTCAACGAATCACACGTAGAGATATTGATAACACACATAGAGTTAATGGTATTTCATAACTAATTGATTGAGCAGCAGCCCGTAAACCACCTAAAAAGGAATATTTATTATTTGATCCATAACCTGACATAAGAAGGCCCACGGGAGCAATACTTGAAATGGCAATCCATAAAAAAACACCAATATTTAAATCCGATAAAACAAGGTGATATCCAAAAGGAATTACTAAAAAACTTAGTAGAATTGATGTGACTGCTATGGATGGTCCAATACTGAATAGACGAATATCTCCTCTTGATGGAAGAAGATTCTCTTTGAAAAGTAATTTTATACCATCTGCTAAAGCTTGCAAAATTCCCAAAGGCCCAGCGTATTCAGGTCCAATACGCTGTTGTATCCCTGCGGATATTTCTCTTTCTAGCCAAACGATTACTAGTACACCTATTGTGATTCCTAATACAGGAGTAAAAATAGGGATAAGCATCCATATGATCCCATATACCTCTTTTAAGGATTCCAATCTAAAAAAAGAATTGATAGCTTGTATTTCTGTTGTATCTATTATCATTTTAACGATCAACTTCTCCCATAATGATATCTATGCTACCTAGTATCGTCATAATATCAGCCAATTTCATTCTTTTAACTAACTGAGGAAGGATTTGCAAATTGATAAAACCTGGTGGTCGGATTTTCCATCTCCAAGGAAAAACACCCTTATCTCCTATCAGAAAAATTCCTAATTCTCCTTTTGGGGCTTCTACTCTTACATAAAGTTCTTGTTTTGACAATTCAAAAGTAGGAGAAGGCTTTTTACTGATAAAGCGATAGTCAAAATCATTCCATTCGGGATCCTGTACTTTATCAAAGCGCCGGATTTCTAAATTCTCATAGGGACCCCCCGGAATTCCTTCTAAAGCCTGTTGAATAATTTTTATTGATTCTGTCATTTCACTAATTCGTACTAAATAACGAGCTAACGAATCCCCCTCTTTTTGCCATTGAACTCTCCAATCAAATTCATCGTAAGACTCATAATGATCAACCTTACGAAGATCCCATGGTATTCCAGAAGCTCGTAGCATTGGTCCTGATAAACCCCAATTTATTGCCTCCTCTCCGCCAATAATGCCTATTCCCTCAACTCGCTCTAAAAAAATTGGATTCCGTGTAATAAGTCTTTGATATTCAGTAACTCTTGTTAAAAAATAGTCACAAAAATCCAAACATTTATCTATCCAGCCATAAGGTAAATCAGCAGCAACCCCCCCGATACGAAAATAATTATGCATCATTCGCATACCGGTGGCAGCTTCGAATAGGTCATATATCACTTCTCTTTCTCGAAAAATATAGAAGAAGGGCGTCTGTGCACCAATATCTGCCATAAAAGGGCCAAGCCATAATAAATGCGAAGCTATACGACTTAACTCCAACATAATAACTCTGACATAGCTGGCCCTTTTAGGCACTTGAATATTGCCTAACTGCTCTGGACCATTTACAGTTATTGCTTCTGTGAACATAGTAGCTAAATAATCCCAACGTGTTACATAAGGTAAATATTGTAAAATTGTTCGGTTTTCCGCAATTTTTTCCATCCCTCTATGTAAATAACCCAATATCGGTTCACAGTCAATAACATCTTCACCATCTAGAGTAACAATGAGTCGAAGAACACCGTGCATTGATGGGTGCTGAGGACCCATATTTACTATCATAAGGTCATTTCGTATAGCTGGTGCAGTCATAGGTTTTTTTTTCGATTCATTTTTCCATGAATTGCTGAAAGCGAAAAGAAGTTCATCAAAATTTAAGCGAAAATGCAAAACAACTCTTCAAATTAACGATTTTTTGTTTCTCGAATATCCAACCGGCCAATTAATTCTTTATAACGTACTTTATTTTTTTTTGACAAATAGGCCAGCAGCCGTTGACGTTTTCCTAGAACTTTACGCAGACCTCTCTGAGATAAATAGTCTTTTTTGTGCAATTCCAAATGTGAAGTAAGTCTCCGTATCCTATTTGTGAAACTCACTACTTGAAATTCAACGGATCCCTTGTTGTCTTTGTTTTCCTCTGTCAAAAAAATTACACTCAATTTTTTTTTTATCATAAAAAGTTCCTCTTATCCTTTTATTTATATTTAATTTACATATATATCTTATATTTTATCGATTATCGATCAGTAATAATAATATCAGTCATTTTAATGTAGTAATTAGTATACACAAAAATTATAATTTTTTCTGGACTCCTGATTTTATTAATAAAATTTTTAATTTTCTTTGGGCAGGGATAAGAGGGGATGGTACTTTTTTACACTCACAACGTCGAAAAATTTAGACCTAAAATTAGGAAGATTCCGTTGATTCGTTTATAGATTTTATCCAAACAAATTGATACGTCATTGATTTAGTATTAACTAAAAAATTGATCTATATCTATTTTAAACTAATATGTAAGCTAGGGCATATGTGCATCTGTTTGCTTTTGTATATATATGGTACAGAATAGATATGAAAAATGTACCATCAACCTATTTTTTTTGATTGTGGATATATTCTTAATATACTAAAAAGGTTTCCATTATTGGTAGCAAACCAATATCGATTCATACAAGCCAAGTCTTCTAATCGATAATTGGGCCAAAGAAAAAACTTTAATTGAATTAATTCGTTTTTATCTATATCAAAATGTTTACTTTGATCCAAAAAAAGATTCCCACTTTTTATGTTTTTTGTGTTACAAAATACTCGATTTCTATCCACACCTTTTCTATTTTTTGAATTGAAAAAAATGAGAATTCTCAATTCTCTACGACGTCTAGACGATAAAATATTTTCAGGAAGAATAAAATCATAAGATTTGTTGTCTATATTTTTAGTTATTTTTTGATATCTTGTAATAGATTCATCCAATTTATTCTTATTGAAATATCTTTTTTGTCGATTTCTTTGAGGAGTTTGGTACTTACTCTTATGAACCAACGAAATAATTATCGTTTGATGCATAATAAAGTATCCGTCGTTTTTTACAGACAAACGAATCGGTTCGATAAGAAATATCCCCTTTTTATTCAATTCTATAGGAGTAAATTTATTCCGAATTACCATTATATCCAGATTTATTTCTTTCCTTTGAATAGACGATATAGTAGTATCTCTTGGATTTCTCAGTCCAAGCAAATAACAATATATTTTGATATTATTGATCATTCTTTCAGTGAACTTCGGAATTAAACCATCGTCTATTATCCATTGAAAAAGCAAATAGTGTTTGCGTAAGAAAATTATTTCTGGTCTCATCTTATTCCGCATCTTGGATTGTTTTTTCGTTTTACCTTGGTTTTGTGCATAGGATCTAAGACCTTTTCGGCCTGAGGGTTCTTTTTTTTCTTGATTTTGATTCATTATTTCAAAATATATTTTTTCATTCGATGGTCTAAAAAAATGGAATTTTTTATTTTCATTTCTTTTTTTATTCAAATTTAAAAGAAGTAATTTGCTTGGTATAATCCACGGTTTGGTTTTGTATACATTATAAAGTGGCACAAATTCTGGAAAGAAGGGAAGTTTCATATTCGTTGATATTGATATGGGGTTTAGTATTTCTTCATTCATTTCCATCCAATCAAAAAAAAGTTTCTTGTCATTGATCGTATTTCTTTCTGAATCTTCAGGAATCGTCAGATAAAAAAGAGCGTTTTTAGCTATTTTCTCCATTTTGGGGTAATTCTTCCTTCCAATCTTAGTATTTCTATTACTGTTATAATCCATTTTTGTCCAGGGCTCCATATCGATTTTTTGTCTTAGATAAAAATTTATAATTTTCCAATCAAAATATTTTCTATCTGGATTTGTTTGCATATACAAAAGATTGCCCCTTTCTAGATAATTATTGGTAGGAATTTCCTCCAGGCTTTCAAAGAATTTTTGTTTATAATTGTTGTAATTAAAAGTAATCTTTTGGTTGTTATTTAATTCTGATTCTGATGGTGATCCATAAATAATATATGAGGCCTTACTCATTTTAGAATTAATAGATTTATATGATAAAAGATCGTATCTATAGTATTTTGAAAAATTATATTTTTGGTTTGGTAATGGATAGACTTTAAAATCTTTTTCTTTTTTGTCAGAGAGTACTAGTTCTTTTTCATATGAATTCCATTTTTTTAAATCTTTATTTTTGGTTATACCGCTTTCATTAATTTTAGTTCTCCATTTTTGTGGTATTAATCCAGACCATTTAATCTGAGATAAATTGTATTGATGATGACCTCTTAACCAGTTTTTCCATTGACTCGTTTCACAACTTGAAAATTTCTTATGTCTTAATTCGGAATGAAATATTCTTTGTGTTACAAAAGAATTCTTTATTGGAGTTTTACGAAAAAAAGATGTTCCATGAGAGTCAAGAATATATCTTAACTTATACAAGTGAATAACTCGGGTTTGTGATAATTTGAAAAATACATATGCTTGCGATAAGCAAGATAAGTCAAAAAAAAGATGTGAATTTCTATTACTAACTTTAATATTGTAAAGCGCCCTTTTTAGAGTTGAAATATATTGAATTTCTTTTTTTTTTTTTTTTTTTTTTATTTCTTGGTTAGTTTTAGTATTGTAAATGGATTTATAAAAATAAAAAATTCTTGATGCGAGAACAAGTTGTGTAGGAATTCTGGCAATATTAATGATACATAGAAGGGTATCTATATACATTCTTTTAATTAAAATCTTTTGAAAATTTTGTAATTGGCAGATTAATCGAGTGCTTCTTCTTTTTATTTTAAAATTTTTAAAAAGATTTTTTGTCAGTTTTACTTTTACATTATAACTTGTTTTGTTAGGATTTATTTTTTTCTTGGCGTTACTGTTTTTTTCTTTCGTAAGACTCTTTGTTTTATTTCTGATTGTCCTTGTTCTATCAGTTATATTTTTGATTGTTTTTTCTCGAAGTGAATAATTTGTATTATCAGTAGATTTCATTTTACTAAACGAGTCGTGAATTGTCTGATTGCTGATTATATAATTTTGTTCGTGGTTAGTTTTACTGGATTCATGCATTTTTCTCAATCTAAAAAATAGAATTGGATTTACTTTTGAGAGTCCTTTTTTTATTCTTTTTAGAAAAAAAAATAAAACGTTTTTGATAACCCCCTGTTTTGTTTCTTTTGAGTCTTGGAGAAACAATTTGGTTCTTTCTTTTAAAACGTTTAGAACTTTTAAATTTTTTTTTTTTTTTCGCATTTCTTTTTTTAGTTTTTTAAAAATAGGCTTAAAAAAGGAAGGTTGGGGGGGGACAGACCCAAAGGGTCGGTTTGTTTGTGCTCCCCAAGCCGTTAAAAAACTAAACTTTTGTTGTTCTTTTTTTAAATCTTTATAAGAAAAAAAATAAGGCCTTGATTTAGATCTGTGCCAGGGTTTCAAATAGAAAGGAAATACTATTTTTATCTGAATACCCTCTTTAAACCATTTTTTTGGAAGTTCTAGTTCTGATAATTGAACACCATTATAGGTACATATAATATGCTTTTCTCTATTCCATCCATCGAAATCTTCAGCCCACTCGGGGGGTTGGGATAATAAGATACGTCCGATATTTTTGACTATTATCAATGAAGGTAATAAAAAATATTTCCTAATAATTGATTGAATTATTAATATTAAACTTCTTGTTGCTTGCGGATATGGAATGAAATCCCAGGCCTCCGTGATTTTTTTCCACGCTTTTTCTTTGATTTTGTTCTCTTCCTCCTTTTGTATTTTTTGGTTTTCTTCTGTATAATCTTTCAATCCTATTCCTTTACTTTTAAAAGCTCTAAAAAAAAATTCAATCTGTTCGGGAATATTAAAAGAAAAAAGGGGGGATTTTTTTATTCTATCCAAAAAAAGAGGGGAATGCACATTTGCTTGAAACAGTTTCGAAATAAAAGTTTTACGTCTTTGAGCACGCATAGAACCTTTGATGAATTCTCGACGAAAATCTGATTCTTCCGAATAGTCTCTAATAGACACCCAATTTTTGACACTTGTTTTGCGACTACGTTTGGTAGGTTTGTAAATTATTACACGATCTCTTTTTCTTGAACGTATATGATAATCCAACGGTAGGCCTTCGTGAGCTGTGCCCGACAGGAATTCCAACTCGGTAATAAGTTTGTATGACCATCGAGGAATTTTTTTACTGATTTCTTTTATTACAAATTTTTGTTTTGTTTTTTGACCATTAGGGCTGGTTAGAATTGTATTCAATACAAATTTTAAAAATTTGGCTCTTTTTTCTGAACCAATCCTTCCTTGTTCTTTTTCTGAAAATAAAGAGAGGCCCTTCAAATTTAAACTCGATCCCGATTCTCTATAAAAATTACTGATTAAAGTAAAGAAATGACGATTTTCCGCTGAAAAAGTTTTTTTATCAAATCGGCCTATTTTCTGTTCAAACTCTTGGTAATCAGTATCAGGAAGAAGAATACTATGAATCTTATTAATTTCCATTGTCTCTATGAAATTTTCTAACGAAATTTTATTTATGATTGAAGGTGAAAATTTTTTTTTTATTGTTCCACGATATGACCCATTCAAAATGGGATCATACATTTTAGGCAAGTAATCTTTTCTAGTCTTATCATTACACAATCTCGTACTTTTTTCGAGTATATCTAGAGAAAAAAATCCCGTATCTAGAGCCTCAATTCTATTTAAAAACTCGGTGTTTAAGTTGTTATTTTTGTGTTGGTTAGTATAAACCCAATGATTGTACAGTTCATCCGAAGAGAGTTTTTCTAGTGTGGGCAAGGACATCCTTCTTTGTATCATTTCTCCAAAAGTTGACAAACTAGGCGGATACGTAAAAGAGATTCTTTCTTTTCCATCACTT